AAGCAATACTCTAACCACTGAGTTAAGTAGGTAATTTAGAATCAAAAAGAGAAAGAAATGGAACCCGTCACATCGATGGATTATAAATGTAATATTATTTATAAGCAATACCGATCAAAGAGATAAAAGTTGGATCATGTAATATTCATCTTGACAAGAAATTATTGACATGATAAAATATATATCACAAGCAAAAGGGCTATAGCTCAGTTAGGTAGAGCACCTCGTTTACACGCGCGCCGATGTTTTTTCAGAGGAGTACATTATGGAATCAAAAAACTTATTGAGAAGTTGATGTCTTACTCCATCCCTTTTAGGGAACAAGAGAACAATAGCCTGACAAAAGATTCGGTCCAATTTAGGTGCCCCTTTTCGATTTTTAGATTTTAGGCAACCAATAGAACCCATTATTCATTTAAGATATTGATAAGGGGAATACTCACTCTATTCAATGCTAGGCATAATGAGTATAAAGACCTCAAAAAATTCTTTTTTCGTCCTATCTTATGAACTTTAAGGTGTATGAAGTTTCATATTGGATTATTTAAGTAAGAAGGGGGCGATGGAGACTTCATTTAACTTAGGTTGATCTAAGCCAAAAGCAAACCTACGTCAGGATAACCTTCTTTGAAACACTTCGGTAGTGCTCTCAGATCGGAATCCAAATAAGAAATCAGAGCACATGGAGCCATCTTCTTATCTTCTTGTCAAGAGAATTATGGTAGACTAACTGATTATTTATATCAGTTAATGGAAGAGCCCAATGCAAAAAAATGCATGTTGGGTCTTTGAAACAGTTCGAATCATTTTGAGAATAATCAGTTTGATCTGTTTTACCGAGAAGGTCTACGGTTCGAGTCCGTATAGCCCTAAAAAAAAAATGAAATAAAATTCAAATACAAAAACAAAAATTGTATAGTTTTTATTTCTTCATTATTGTATTGTTTGTTGTTTGTAACTAGCCGCTTGCAATTGCTTGGTTTATCGAAAAACGAAAAAAAAAAGCATTTTCATAAGCTTGCTCGCAGGAATCATTCAGGATAGAGTATAAAGCCGAAATAAAAAAAAAAGTGCACTTCAATAGACCCAATCGCTATTTTTTTTTTATTTTTTATCTTGTCTTGGCTAAACAAACCCAATTTTCTTCATTACTCTTCCTAAGTCAATTACATATGAATTTTTCCCCTTTTCTATCCGCAATCAAAAAGAGTTAGTGATACTTCTTTTCTTTGTCTTTGGGATACCTGCCGAAGCCTAATGAATTTTTGGAGTCAAAATCATGACACGAACTCATTTAAAAACAAATTCCAACCTAACTCAACAAAAATCAAATCTACTAGTAAGTTACACGGATTTAAAAATGACTTACTCTATTTATGGACAAGCTGGAGTTGGAAAAATGAGGATCTTTATTAACTTTCATTATTAACATTGTAAAACGGGCTCTTCTTTTTTCTTTTATTGCTATATCTTACCTGGTATAGCAATAAAAGAAAAAAATAAAGGAGTCTTTTCTTGCCCTAACATTCAATTACTAAATTTAATTAATATATTAATATATTTATATTAATTTCTAAATGAATTATAGAAGTATAATAGAATAGAACTATAATTTAGTTAATAGTTAATATAAGATCCTATTCTATTAATGTTTAATATTATTTATTATATTATATTATATTATATTTATTATTAAATATTAAATTTAGAATAATATTTATATTCCATATTATATAGGTAGAGGTACTCTATTACATATAGAATATAGGTATAGTATTTTATATTTTTATATAGATTAGTATTTTATTAAAAATTCTATAATTCTATTTTAAATTCTTTTTTTTTTATTTTTATAAATTTTTATAGAGAATCCGAAGTGAGATGAAAAATCGAGAAAAAAGTCTTATTTGTATAAGCTATAAGAGAAATAGCAATATATATTTATAATTGATAATTGATATCGAAATAAAATTGAAGTAAATGGAACAATTCGAGTCGATGAATCTTGAAATGAGACATGTACAAAAGCAAACAAAACTAAGCAGTTCAATCAAAATAAATTGTTATTTTGACTAAACAGTTATGAATGAGTTGACAATTCATTTCAATTCGACTCGAATAATCTAGTATATTTTCTACATTCATAGGAGTGCACCCATGTTTCTGCTTTACGAATATGATATTTTCTGGGCATTTCTAATAATATCAAGTGTTATTCCTATTTTGGCATTTCTAATTTCGGGCCTTTTATCCCCAATTAGAAAAGGACCAGAGAAACTTTCTAGTTATGAATCCGGTATAGAACCAATGGGCGATGCTTGGTTACAATTTCGAATCCGTTATTATATGTTTGCTCTAGTTTTTGTTGTTTTTGATGTTGAAACGGTTTTTCTTTATCCATGGGCAATGAGTTTCGATGTATTGGGGGTATCCGTATTTATAGAAGCTTTAATTTTCGTGCTTATCCTAATTGTTGGTTTAGTTTATGCATGGCGAAAAG